CTTTATTAACTATTTAGTACTATTTTGTTTTTTAATGTAAGTATATTGCGTCTTTTATATATGATGATGCTAATATTACAAACACTATTGCTTGTAAGAATGCTATACCTAATTCTAATCCTACTAATAAACTAAATATTAACATTGGTAATAATCCTATTATTGCTGATAATACTGAACCTTTCATAAATTGGTATAAGAATGTTGATAATATTTTTAATAATGTGTGTCCTGCTATTATATTTGCTCCTAATCTCACTCCTAAACTTACCGCTCTTGCTAAATATGATATTGATTCTATTATTACTAATAATGGTACTAACCCTAATGGTGTCCCTGCTGGTACTAATAAGCTAAAGAATACTAATTTATGTTTTACTAATCCTATTATTGTTACACCTATTAATATTGATACACTTAAACTTAATGTTAATGCAAGATGTGATGTTGGTGTGAAGCTATATGGTACCATACCTACTAAGTTTGATATTAATATTAATACAAATATTGAATATAAATATGGTAAATATATTTCATTTGCTGATCCTATTTGATCTCTTACTATTTTATTTATTGTATCATATAATGATTCTTTTATTAAATAGCTTTTATTTCCTACTATACTTGTTATATTTGTCACTAATTGTGATAATAATGTTACTAATACTAATCCTATTATTAAATATAATCCTAAATTTGTTATTGATATTTTATTTATTGATAATATTGGTAATGATGTACTTATTAAATCTGTTATTATAAATTGTTCTAGTGGGTTTCTTAACATTTTTTTCTTTCTTTTTTCTTTCTTTTCTTCTCATTCTCTCTTTTTCTCTCTTTCTTCTTTTATCACCTTCTTTTTTGATAGTAATAATTTCATCAATCCCTAATCTGATATCTTTCTTTCTAATTTTTTATGATAGATATAATTTTTTCTTTATATCCTACTTATTGTGTGGACTCTTTATTTTTTATTTTTTCTTAAATCATTTATTGTATTTTCTATTAATCCTATTACTGGTACTAACATAAATCATCCAAAATATAATATTGAACAATTTTGTCCTATTAATATATATGGTGCTTCTACTGGTTTAGCTCCTACTCATCCTAATAATAAAAAGTTAGCAAAGAATAATCATAATACTAATTTTGATATTGGTTGGAATTGGCTTCCTCTTATTCTTGATATATCTATGAAAGGCATTGCTAATAATATTAATATCGCTCCAAACATCGCTATAACTCCTAATAATTTATTTGGTATAGATCTTAATATTGCATAATATGGTAAGAAATATCATTCTGGTTGGATATGTGGTGGTGTTACTAATGGATTTGCTGGTATATAATTATCTGGGTGTCCCATCATATTTGGTGCATAGAACACCATTATTGATAATATTAAGAAGAATGCTAAGAATCCTACTAAATCCTTAAATGTATAATAAGGATGGAATGGTATTCTATCACTATTTGCTGTTACTCCTAATGGATTATTTGACCCATGTTCATGTAATGCTATTAAGTGTAATACTACTAATCCTGCTAATATGAATGGTAATAAGTAGTGTAAACTGAAGAATCTGTTTAATGTTGCATTATCAACTGAGAAACCTCCTCATATAAATTCCACTAAGCTTGTTCCTATTCATGGTATAGCTGATACTAAGTTTGTAATAACTGTTGCACCTCATAATGACATTTGTCCTCATGGTAATGTATACCCTAAGAATCCTGTTGCCATTGTTAATACAAATATTATTACACCTATTGATCATAACATTATTCTTGGTCTAGCATAAGAACCATAATAAAGTCCTCTAGCCATATGTAAATATATAAATATAAAGAAGAATGATGCTACATTTGCGTGACAATATCTTATTAATCATCCAAAATGTACATCTCTCATTATATGTTCTACTGAATTAAATGCTAATTCTATATTTGCTGCATAATGCATTGCTAATGTTACTCCTGTTATTATTTGCATTACTAATGCTACTCCTAATAATGATCCAAAACTTCAAAAATATGATAAATTACTTGGAGATGGAGAATCGATAAGATAGCTATTTACTATTGATAATATTGAATGGGTCTTTAATAACCTTAAAGCTAAATAATTCTTTTAAAATTATTTTCTTTTTTTTTTTTTATATTTTCTCTTTTTTTCTTTTATTTATCTCTTTTTATTTTTTCTTACGTCATAACCCTTTATTGCGTAAGTCCCGTTATGGGCTCCTCATTGTTCTCATATGATCATTACTGTAAGATCATTACTGTAAGTAATGATTGGTTATCAGTTAAATAATCTTATCTTACCACCACATAAAGTGGTGGTTGATTAGTTATCAGTAAAAGAATTTTATCTTACCACCACATAAAGTGGTGGTTGATTAATAATTTAATTATAATTCCAGTACTTATTTCTCATTGCATAGCAATGATTCTTATTTTAATGAAAGAGTTTAATCTTACCACCTCAATACTACTCATTTTACTCAATTAATAAAGAATTTTAATACTATCATACTGAAAGTAGTGAAGTATATCCTACCCACACGTAGTGTGGGTCATAGTGAAAGCTATTATAACTTGTCTTTATCATAACCTCTATTGTTTCTTTATTGCTTTAGCTCATAGCTATTTTTATTGTTGTTTAACTTAATAACTCACTAAGTGAGGTATCAACTCTTTAAATCATTTAATCTTACCACCACATAAAGTGGTGGTTGATTAGCTACCGACACTATGTGTCGGTCTACATTACTACTCATTTAACTCAATTAATTGAGTGAGTTCAACTCAAATGAACAAAAGAATTTATCATAGTTCTCATAGATAATTAAAGATATGAGAGGAGTGATGTAGTATTGATTATTTCATTTACTCAATTAATTCTTCACCTAGGGGGGAAAGTGGTTACCATTCTACGACAGGTTCCCCTACCGTAACTTTGTTACGACTTAAGATAGGTTATAATAAAATAATCATTGCTAGCTTTTATATTTTCAATATATCATCAAGAATGATATTCTTCTTATATAATCACTATTAATTTTCATATTTTTTTCTTCCCTATCCTTGACGGGCGATTAGTACATAGTTAATATTCTTTTTCACCGTGACATCATGATTCACGATTACTAGCAATTCCTACTTCAGGTAGTCGAATTTCAGACTTCCATCTGTACATAGTAGTATTTAAGGTTTTCTTTATAGCCTATTGTTACTACCCATGTGGCACGTCTATAGCCCAATCTATTAAAACCATAAGGACTTGTCTTTAACCCCCTCGATCTTTCCTTTAGGAGTCGATTTTACTAAGATTTAATTAGTAAAGAGGATTTCGTTCGTTCTCGGACCTAACCATACATCTCAAAACACGAACTGAAGACAGCCATGCAATACCTGTAAATTACAAATATAATTTATCGTCATCACAAAGTGATGATCTAAAAAATATTTAATAATCTATTCAAAGATTGGTAAGATTATTTGGGTGCTATCAAATTAAATAACATGCTTCACTGCTGGTCTTAAAAACCGTCTATTCTTTTAAGTTTCTTTCTTGCGAATGTACTCCCCAGGTGGAATGCTTTCTTGTTTAATATAGCACTCATCGTTTAGGGTGTGGACTAATAGGGTATCTAATCCTCTTCGCTACCCACACTTTAGTCTATTAGCGTCAGTGTTTCAAAGAAAAATGCCTTCGCTTTTTAGTATTCCTAGAAATATAATAAGATTCTATCCCTACACCTCTAATTTCTATTCCCCTTTATACACTCAAGCTAATTTATTCTGTCTAACTCTATTAAGAGTACAAAATTAGCTGCCTACTGACCCTTTACACCTAGATATTATGAATTACGCTTATCCTTTTCGTATAACCGCGACTGCTGGCACGAAATTTGTCAGGATTTAATAGAGAAGTAATATCATTATTTTTCTTTCTCTTTAGAAGTTTTATGCTAATTTACTTTGCACTCTTACTATCTTGCTGGATCAGGGTTGCCCCCATTGTCCAAGATTCCCCACTGCTGGCAGGCTTATTTATCCTACGTAGCTCTTTTTCATTGCTACTGTGATCTATCTTTTTTCTAGTATAGATTTCAGATCCTCGGCTTGGTAAGCCATTACCTTACCAACTACCTAATCTTTTTTATAGGCTCTATTTTATGGCGGGTTTCCCCTTATTTATTCCTAAACCATATATTAGTTTATATTCCTATATAAAACTCACCCGTATGCTATGATCTAACGATAGTCGTTAACTACGTTCTTTTCATACAACTTGCATGTGTAATGCCGATAGTTAGCGTAAATTCGTAGCCAAGATCAAACTATTTTTAGTTTTTTTGCAATTATTATTTATTGCCTTTTTTATTTTTTTTGTCTTTCTTATAAAATTTTATTATCAAGTTTTTCTAGTTTTAGTACTAAATGACTTATTAATTTGCATTATTTACATCTTTAGCCTACTTATATTTCGGTCTAGTCTTGACCGACTTTTTTAGGTATTTAGTATTTTTTGGATTCATACTTGATATGCTTTCAGTAATTATTCCTTTATGAACGTGGCTTCCCTGTCCTTTTCCTTCAGGTACACTATTGGTTCACTATTTCCGATCCTTTCGTACTAGGAGCTAATAAATACTTAATTCCTATTCCCTTAGTAGATAGGGTCCATACTGACTCACGTCGTATTTAACCCAACTCACGTACCACTTTAGTCGGCGAACAGCCGAACCCTTGGAACCTTTTCCAGCTCCAGGATGTGATGAGTCGACATCGAGGTATCAAACCAGCTCGTCTATACGTACTATAAGAGCTGATGAATCTGTTATCCCTTGAGTAGCTTTTATTCGTTGAGCGATGACCATTCCATTCTGTTATCATCGGATCACTATGTCCGAGTTACCTCTCAGCTTGTCTTGTAAGACTGGCTGTTAAGCAGAGTTATGCCATTACACTTTTAAGTTGACTTCTTTTCACTTTTATCTCTACCTTCGAACGCCTCCGTTACCTTTTGGGAGGCAACCACCCCAGTTAAACTGCCCGATAAACAATTTTTTATCAATAAATGATCTCTTTTGGATTAGTTAGTTCCCCACCAAGGGTCAATCATAAACTGACTTTATTCATCTACAGTAAAGCTTCAAAGGGTCTTCCCGTCTAGCTAAGGGTAGAAGGCATTTTCACCTCCATTGCAATTTCACTGAGTTCATCTTGGAGACAGTTAGGGAAATCATTACACCACTCATGCAAGACTATAATTAGTAGTCAAGGTATTACGCTACCTTAGAACCGTCATAGTTACGGCTGCCGTTTACTAGTGAGATCTCTCTCTTTGCTAGCACTGGGCAGGTGTCAGACTTTATACATCAAATCTGTTATGTTTTTGCAAAGTCTTGTGTTTTAAGTAAACAGTTGCTCCCTATTTTGTATGTGCCATAATAATATATATTATTATCCTCCTTCTCCCTAAGTTACAGAGGTAATTTGCCGAGTTCCTTCAAGATGATTGTCTCAAACGCCTATTCTGAATACCAGTGTCGGTTTAGGGTACGGTTTATTTTTTATTAATCTTTTTTCCTGAGCTTTTACACTTTTTAATTAATAAGTTTTTTTCATCAATCTATTGCATCTTAGATACCGTTACTTTACGAACAGCTATTCTATATTGCTGTTCAACCCTTATCCTATTGGCGAGAATTATTTGTATATTCTTTTTTGTTACTCATGTCAGCATTGTCTCTTCAGATTCTACTGAATGTTCTGCTACCACTTCATGGCTTTTGCCATGGTTGGTCAATTTCGGTAATTGACTTAGACCCAATATATTTAATATCTATTTATAAGAATATATAGACCCATGAGCTAGTACGCTTTCATAATAAGATGGCTGCTTCCAAGCCCACTTTAGGATTGTTAACTTATAAATTTTATTTTTTTCACTCAGTCAATTTTTCGGGACCTTAATCTGACCGCTGGGCTGTTACCCTTTCGACAGAGGAGCTTATCCCCCACTGTCTGACTCCTACTCATTATATTGATTCTTTATTAGATTAGATACAAATGATAGAGATTTTACTCCCCCCAATTAAACTTTTGTTTTCTATCCAGTGCTATACTTAATCAATCTATATCTCTTAACTTTTAGAAAAGAGTCATACTATTAATTACATTAATAGTATGATAAATAAGGTTCTACTTAAATAGTTTTCGCAGAATACCAGCTATCTCCAAGTTCGATTAGCTTTTCACTCCCTACCACAAATCATTGGTGCCTATTGCTACAGACTACCATTCAGTCTTTTAACTTGTTCATGGTAAGATCACCTGGTTTCGGGTCTGATAACTGAAACTTTTCTTATTTTCATCTAGTTCCTTTTTACTTGCTTCACCTATCAACTTGCTGACCCATTATGCAAAAGGTACGTTGTCAGTTCATTTTTTACTTTCCTTACAACTGCTTATAGACTAACTTATTCCGGTTCTTTTCACCAGTTTACTACTTTCTTTTCAATTTTCCCTCACGGTACTCTTCACTATCGCTCAAAATAACATATTTACTTTTAGAGGATGGTTCCCCTATCTTCAAACAAGTTTTCTCTCGTTCTACTTTTTTTTTTTTACTTAATACGGGACTTTCACCCTCTTTGGTTCTAATTTCCTTTAGCTTTCTTAAGTAAATTTAATTCATTGGTTTCGCTCACCACTACTTCCAATATCTCGGTTGATTTCTTTTCCTCCTAATACTTTAGATGTTTCTGTTCTTAGGGTTTTATGTTATAGTATTTGATATACTTTGCTGATTTCTCAGTTAGCCTTATCTTATACTGTTTTCTCGGTTTCCCTGTTGGATTCTACTGGTTTATCTTCTAATCCCCTAGTATTTCTTCTATTAATCCCTTTTTATTTTGGCTTATCTTCCTAAATTAGTCCTTACTTTCTTCTTGATAATTTTTTTCTTATATTTCTTTTATATCCTTTTTCCTATTGCTCATTTTACCCCTCCTTTCTTTTTTTCTTTCTTTCTTTATTCCTATCATGAGCTGACCAACTCAAATGTGTATTCTACTCAAATGAACAAAAGAATCAATACTACAATAGTAGTATTGATGAAAAATAATCAGGTTGATGGAAAAAAAAGGACTCGAACCTTCAAGGATTAATATAATCCAAAACTTAGCAAGTTTCTGCCTTACCATTAGGCTATTTTTCCTATTTTTATGGAAAAGAATTCCTCATTTCCCTTTATTGTTCTATAAGATCATTTCCATAGAATCATTACTGTAAAATCATTACTGTAAGATCATTACTGTAAGATCATTACTGTAAGATCATTACTGTAAGATCATTACTGTAAGATCATTACTGTAAGATCATTACTGTAAGTAATGATTGGTTATCAATTAAATAATTTTATCTTACCACCACATAAAGTGGTGGTTGATTGGTTATCAATTAAATAATTTTATCTTACCACCACATAAAGTGGTGGTTGATTGGTTATCAATTAAATAATTTTATCTTACCACCTCAATACTTCAATAGTAGTATTGAACAATGAGAGAAGTGACTTCTAGGATGAATTGGAGTTGAACCAATATCTTGCCCGTTATGAGCGGAATGCTCTACCAATTAAGCTATCATCCTCTAGTGACTGTTAAATAATCTTATCTTACGGTTAAATTATTTTATCTTACCACCACATAAAGTGGTGGAACTGCTTTGAATATGCTACCGGTGGCATTGAGTGAGAAGTATAGGACTTGAACCTATAGTGATTAAAATCATCTAATTTACAGTTAGATCGCTATACCAATTAGCATACTTCCCTGAGAAATGGTTGATTTGAACAACCTCCGTATACTTGTAAGGTATATGCTCTTCCTATTAAGCTAATTCCTCTCTTTAAACAAACTCATGGCCCTCAATGCCTTGTCATTAAGCTGATGTTCCTTTTACATATTTTAATGCTCCTTTACTTATTTCATAATAAAAACCTATTGTTAATATTATAAAAAATATTATCATTATTCAATATGTATATATATTATTTATTGTTACTGCATATGGAAATAATATTATTACTTCTAAATCAAATATTATAAATAATATCGCCACTAATATATATTGTATATTTAATGTCCCTCTACAATCTCCTAATGGTACTAATCCACATTCATAAGGTGATAATTTATTTATATATGGTTGATTATCCCCTAATACTAAATTTATAAATAATAATGCAAAAACTATTATTACTGTTAATAATATTAATAATAATAAACTATTCATTTTCTTTTTTCTTTTTTCTTTTTTCTTTTCATCTATCTTTCTTGATTTCTTCATATCTTAGGACCAATTGGAATTGAACCAATATTTTTCGGTTATCAACCAAACACTTTACCTTTAAGTTATGATCCTAGTTCTACTCAAATGAACATAAAGATATGAGAACTGTTATTCAGATACTAATCTATTATATCCTTGGTATAGTTCTCATAGATTATTAAAGATGCTCTACGGATTTAATGCTACTAATATACTTGCTACTAATACAAAGTATCCTAATATTATTGGTAATAAACCTGTTCACGCAAATAACATTAATTGATCAAATCTTAATCTTGGAAAACTTGCTCTTATTCATATAAACATAAATAATATTATTGATGTTTTAAATCCTAATCCTATTGGTTCTATTCATCTACTATCTATTGGTACTAAGTATCCTCCTAAGAATAATATTGATGTTACTACTGATATTAATATTATATTCCCATATTCTCCTAAAAAGAAATATGCAAAAGATAATGATGAATGTTCTGTCATAAATCCTGCCACTAGTTCTGATTCTGCCTCTGGTAAGTCAAATGGCGCTCTATTTGTTTCTGCCAATGCTGCTATAAAAAATATTAGTGCTATTGGTAATAATGGTATTATATTTCATACTGTTCTTTGATTTGCTACTATTGTCATTAAATTCATTGAATCTGCTAAAAATACTACCATTAATATTACTATCCCCATTATTACTTCATATGATATCATTTGAGCTGTTGTTCTTAATGATCCTAATAATGCATATTTTGAATTCGCTGATCATCCTGCTAATATTATCCCTAATACTCCTAATGATGATATTAATAATATATATAATATACTATATGTTAAATCTGCTATTACTATTCCTCTACTAAATGGTATTACTGCTCATGCTAATATACTAAATACTAATGTTATATATGGTGCTACTAAAAATAATATTTTATTCGCTTGTGATACTAATATTGTTTCTTTTATTACTAATTTTAATCCATCCGCAAATGGTTGTAATACTCCTAATACTCCTACTTTATTTGGCCCTAATCTTCTTTGCATTGCCCCCATTACTTTTCTTTCTGCTAATGTTAAATAAGCTATTGATACCAATAATGGTACTATTAATACTAATATTTCTAAAAATTGCATTTCTTTTTCTTTTTCTCAGTTCCTTCCTCATTCCTTCTTCATACTGCCGAATAAATGACTCGAACATCTATTATTACGTTTACAAAACGTATGCTTTACCTTATTAAGCTAATTCGACGTAAAGTAATGAAAGTTATATTTCTGATACTGTTGCTGGTTGCCTTGAACTGGAATTGAACCAATACTTACAGAGTTTCAATCTGCCACTCTACCTTTGAGTTATCAAAGCTATTGGACGGAGGGATTTGAACCCACATACCTCATACTCAAATTATGATACCTTACCCATTAGGCTACATCCAATGAATTCTTTAAGCTGATTTTCTTTTTTCTATACTTCTTTTTTACCTACTTTCTTGTGTAATATATTCGGCTAACCTAATTTTCCTTTGATAAATCTTTTACTTTCGCTTTTTTCTTTTTGCTTTTACTTTTTTTCATATTTATCTTTCCTCTTTAGCTTTCACTAAAAAATTCCTAATTTTTTTCTTCTTACTTTAAATATTCCGGACCTGACCGTCTACGAAACGGCAACCTTTTGCTCGACAAGCAAATACTTTCTTTAAGCTACAAGTCCTCTTAGGCAGATGTTAGTGCTGGGAAGGCTAATGGATTCCTTTTATAAATACTTGTTATAGGATTTGAACCTATAATTTTTGACTTAGAAGGTCAATGCTTTATCCATTTAGCTAAACAAGTTTTAGCTCATAAAGATATGATTACTCCACATCATGATGGAGAGAATGAGGTATTTACTAGCGGTAAAGTATTTGAACTCTTATCTCTCACTTATGAAATGAGCGTTTTACTTTAAACTATACCACCTTGCGAATAATGGGATTCGAACCCATACCATACTACTTGGAAGGCAGATAATCTACCAAACGATCTCTATTCGCTTTAGACTAGAAAGTGAATTGAACACTCCTTCTTAGATTTGCAATCTAATACATTACCATCTATGTTATCTAGTCATTTATTTTCATTAAACAGAAGTATTTATACCTAGTATTTCTTATCTGAACTTTAGTTAGTTCTACTCAAATGAACTAAAGTATTTTTATACTATCATACTGAAAGGGCAAATAATTGGAATTGAACCAATTCATACAGTTTCACATACTGTCATTCTACCTTTAAATTATATCTGCCTGCATAAAGTTATTTCTTTCTTTCTTCAATCCTTTCATTATGTGTGAAATAGTGTATTTGGTAGCACGTTAGGCTCATGACCTGATAGAGAATTGTTCGAATCAATTCTTTCGCATTTCGGCTCCTTAGTTTATATGGTTAGAATAGAACACTTTCATTGTTCAGAAGCCTGTTCAACTCAGGCAGGAGTCATTACTTACATCATGTATGAAAAGCTATTATTGCTTAATGGTAAAGCAGATCACTGTTAATGATCCCATCTAGGTTCAATTCCTAGTAATAGCTCTCCTTATTTTTATTGTTTTTCGTCTCTTTTTATTCCTTTTTATTATGTTAATGTTTTTAAGTCTCTTTACTTTCTTCTCTACTCTTCTTACTATCTCTTCTTCTAACCCTGTTTATTCTGTTATTGGTTTCATTTCTTTATTTACTTTTGCATCCTCTTATCTTCTTTTCTTAGGTCTTGGTTTCATTGGTTTAACTTATTTAATTATTTATGTTGGTGCTATTGCTATCTTATTCCTTTTTGTTGTTATGATGATTAATCTTAAATTCTTAACTAACAATTTTTATTCTAATTTCTTACCTTTAGCTACTCTTCTTACTTTCTTATTTTTCTTTACTAATTTCTCTTTCTTATTCCTTTTTGATTCTTTCTGCTTTTATTCTTCTCCTTCTTGAAATTCTTTCTTTAATTCTTTCAATCTTTTAACTTCTTTAGCTTTCCCACTTTATTCTTCTTTCTCTCTTTGATTAATTTTAGCTAGTTTTATCTTATTATTAGCTATGATTGCTCCTATTCTTTTAATCTCTCCAGTTTTCTTCTTTTACCCTTGCTTTTTTTTATCTTTATCTCTTTCTTCTATACCTCCTTTTTTCACTTTCCTTCCCTTCATTTTGCTTATCCCTTCTACTTATTCTAGCTATTTAACCTGATTTTTTTTATTTTTTTGTCTATCATAGCTGTTAATACCGCTATTGCTGTTCAATTAGCCTTTTTTCTACTCTTACTTTTGCTTAAGTATTAAGCTGCATATAATAATAAGAAGCTCATCATTAATGAGAATAAACCTATAGCTTCTGTTAAAGCGAATCCTAAAATACAGTAGCTAAATAATTGTCCTTTTAATGAAGGGTTTCTTGATGTTGAGTTTATTAAAGCTGCGAATACTAATCCTATACCTATACCTGCACCTGTTAATCCTATTGTTGCTATTCCTGAAGCTATTAATTTTGCACTTGCTAACATTATTTTTTCTTTTTATTCTTTTTTTATTCTCTAATAATTCTTCAAGTTTTTCATTTTTTCTCTTTCTTATATTACACCTTTTATTTTTAATATCTTATAAATAAAATATATACTTGATATTAATCCATATAACATTATACTCATTATGACTATCGTTGTTATATTATTACCCCCCTTAATTCATTTATATATAAATGAATTCTTATCTATCCATTTTACTAAATTAAAATCTATAAAATTTTTTACTAAAAAATTAATTATTAATCCTAATAATAAATATGTTACTATTAATAAAATTAATAATACACAACATAACACTATATACTCTGGAGGTATATTATCAAATATTCCTAATTCCATTATAGATCTAATTGTATTTCCATCACCACTCTCATTTATTGGTGAAGATGGTCTACTTATACTAGTTAAATCACTTGTAGTTACTTTCATATTTTTATTGTTTACATGTTTTATTGCTTCCATTCCTAACACTACTCCACCTGTTATTAATCCTAATCCCATTGCTACCGCTGGTTTTGATTGAGGTGGTACTACTTTTACTACTTGAGCTATTCCGGCCCCTGCTCCTAATAGAGTTCCTACATTTTCTATAGTACTTGTTATATTAAAATTTAGACTTAAATTAGATTTTGAATTAGAACTAGATGTTGGAATATTTTCTTCTCCCATACAATATACTATATTTAAAATATATGAAAAGAATCCTTGTTCGTATAAACTATATATTAAACCAAAAAATCCAAATAAAAGAGCAAATTGAATAGTAAATCAAGAGCTTTCTGTCCATTTTATGAACTTATTGTTTAAATCATTATATAATGATTTTATTTTTGTTCATATTGTCTTCTTATCTTTTATATTTGAATTAGTTGAATATGATCTTTTTTGATTATTAAAATTTAGATTTATTTTAGTTCTAGGTGGGACAATTACTTTTATTTGTATTCTTATTTAATATTATCATTGAAACCATTAATATTAATATTATTTCATCTCCTTTCATTAATTCTCCTAATCCCATTATTAATATTAATCCTATTATTATATTTATTGCTATATTTGGTATATAACCATTATCAAATCTTGCTAATATATTACTTGTACTATTTACTTTATTTACTACATTTGTTACTCCCATTAATTCTAATACTCCTTTATCTAATCTTTTTCCTGTTACATATCCCATATTTAATATATTTGTTAAGAAATAAGTATTATATATATTATCTATATGATATTTTTTATTTAAGAATCTATATATTGTTTTTCTTATTCCTGTATCTGCTATTTCTCTATCATCTCTATTATATATTATATAACCTATTATCATTACTGATACACTTCCTATAAATGGTAATAATTTTATATATAATGGTAATCCAAATTCTCCTTCTATTGTTGTTAAATTATCTGGATTTATATATATACTATTTCCTCATATTCCACTTCCTACTCCTATGAATAAATCATATGCTATATAACCATGGAATATTGAGAAGAAACCTAATATTACTAATGGTATTGTCATTACTAATGATGGTTCATGAGCATGTGAATAATTATTTTTTACTCCATTTGGATATGATATAAATGTTAAATATATTAATCTAAATGAATAAAATGATGTTATTAATGCTGTTATTGTTCCTAATCAATATGCTACCATTCCATTTAATTTATATTGTCCGTATGCTACTTCTAATATTAAATCTTTTGAATAGAATCCTGTTAAATATGGTATTGCTAATAAACTTAATGATCCTATTAATATACTTACATATGTAAATGGTATTATATTTATTAATCCTCCATATTTTCTCATGTCTTGTTCGTCTGCTAATGCATGTATTACTGCCCCTGCTGATAAGAATAATAATGCTTTAAAGTATGCATGGTTTACTAAGTGGAATACACTTAATGTATATTGAGATAAACCTACTGCCATTACCATATATCCTAACTGACTACATGTTGAATAAGCTATAACTCTTTTTAAATCATTTTGGAATATTGCTGTTGATGCTGCAAATAATGCTGTAAATCCACCTACTCATGTTATTATTAATAATCCTGTTGGACTATATTCTAATAATGGTGATACTCTTATTAATAAGTATACACCCGCTGTAACCATTGTCGCCGCGTGGATTAACGCTGATACTGGTGTTGGCTTTTTCTATTTATTTGGACTATATCTTCATTAAATAGAATCTACTTTTTTATTTATTTTCTTCATTAAATTTTTGATTTCTTCTATACCTTCTTCCTTAAAATGTTCTTTCTTTCTTACTAATTTATATATTTCCAGTCAATTTCTATAATCTATCTTTTTCTTTGTCTTTAAACTATATTTCTCTAAGTAACTTATTATTTTCTCTAATTTCATTAGATTTACTGTCATATTATATCCATTATAATCCTTCAAAAAACTTACTTTTCCATTTAACTTTTCTGCTATCTTTCTCATTAATGACAATTCACCTTTTTGAGATAAAATATATCTTACTGTTACTTGATTATATGTTTCTGATCTTTTTAATATACTTACTGTAAAACAACCTTCTGCATCTGTAAATCCTGATAATCATGCATTATCTAAAATCGGATTATTTTCTCTATTTATTAAACTTATATCTATTTTATATGTTTTATTAAATGCTTCTAACCATTGTTTAAACTGATTTCTTTTCCTTTCCGTATATAAATTTCCATTAAATATTTCTATTAATTTTTGGATTCCTTCTCTATCTCTTACTCTAAAATGATGAGTTTTATTCTTTTTATCTTGTATTGATACTGAGCCAAATCCTAATTTTTTTTTAATATTTAATAGTATTTGAACATCTATACTTGATTGTGTTATTTTAAACTCTAAATAACCTCTTTTATCTACTATAAATGATCCATCTCCTTCAGTAAATCCTATTAATCAAAATTTAAATGTTGAATCTAAATTTTTTTTATTCTCGATTTTATTTAATCTTTCATATCTAGTCTCTGAGGAAATATTATCTTTTCCTGCTGATTGTTCTAATTCTTGGATTGTTCCGAACAATATTTTATTGAGTGGACCAAGAATTTTTAAACTTTCTCTGCATTTTATGAAATTTAACGAGAGCCCAACTTTACCCTCCATGGCATCTGGCAGTCAAGTATGAAGACCTAACTGTGCTGATTTTGCCATTGCTCCTATTAATACTAATATTGATATTATTGTTAATAATTCTACATTTATTAATGGTGCTAAGCTAAATATTGTTGATAATTCTAAGTTTCCAAATACTCATATTATTACTATCATTCCTAATGTTAATCCTCAATCTCCTATTCTATTCATTATTAATGCTTTCTTTGCTGCTTTATTTGCTTGTATTCTTTTAAATCAGAAATTTACTAATAAATAAGAGCATATACCTACACCCTCTCATCCTATGAATATTAATAATAAATTATCTCCACTTACTAATACTAACATAAAGAAAGTAAATAATGATAAATAACTATAAAATCTTGGTACATGAGGATCTGCTCCCATATAATCTGTTGAATAAAAATGAACACAACATGATACTATTAATACTGGTAAATATAAACTTACACTTAATGTATCTATATTTACTGATCATGATATTTCTAAATATTCACTATTTATTCATTCTATTATTCATATATTTACTGGTGATTCTGATATTGCTACTTCATAATATGCTATTATTGATAATATACAACTTATTGTTATTGCTGTACATCCTAATATTTTACTCCCATAAATCCCTAATTTTCTCCCTAATGAACCTATTAAAATACCACTTAATAATGGTAATATTATTATTGATAAATACATATCTTTGTTTTTTCTTTCTCATTTTATCTCATCTATTATTGTTATTGATCATTACTATAAGATCATTTCCACTGGTGATTTGCCGCCTACGGCTGATGTACTTGACTCTTTTCTCTCTCTAGATCCTTTCTTTACTTATTAATTTATTAATATGTTTGATACTGGTATATGTAATGATTCTAATATTATATTTGGATATACTCCTATTATCATTGTTATTATTATTAATGGTAATAATATATATACTTCTCTTCTATCTAAATCATTCATTTTCCCTATATATACACTTTCTACTCCAAAACTTACTCTATTATAGAATCATATTGAATATCCTCCTGCTAATACTATTCCTGATGTTGCTAATACTGTTGCCATTGGATTTGCTTTAAATGCTCCTAAGAAACTCATAAATTCTCCTACAAAGTTTCCTGTTAATGGTACTGCCATATTTGCTAATGTTAATATAAAGAACATTATTGATAATACTGGCATTCCTATTGTTACTCCTCTATAATATTTTAATATTCTTGTATGTGTTCTATCATATAATGCTGTTACTATTATAAATAATCCTGGAGATACAAATCCATGTGCTATCATTAATATTATTGATCCTTCTATTCCTTCTATACTATATGAAAATATTCCTAACATTACTATTCCCATGTGTCCTATTGATGAATAAGCTATTATTTTTTTCATATCTATTTGTCTTAATGTTGTTAAACTTGAATATATTATACTTATTATTGATAATCCATATACTAATGGTATAAAATATATTGATCCTTCTGGTAATATATTTATTGAATATCTTATTAATCCATATCCTGCTAATTTTAATAATACCCCTGCTAATATTATTGATCCTGCTATATTCGCTTCACTATGTGCTTCTGGTAATCATACATGAACTGGTATTAATGGTGTTTTTACTGCAAAAGATATAAATAATGCTAATCATAGTATTGATTCTCTTTCTTTTGATAATGAACTTATTGCTAATATAGAATATTCTGTCGATCCTATTTGTGAATACATTACTATTATTGCTAATAACATTAATAATGATCCTAATAATGTTATTATAAAAAATTGATATGCTGCATATATTTTCTTTTCTCTTCCTCCATATATCCCTATTATTAAAAACATTGGTATTAAACTTGCTTCGAATGTTATATAAAATAATAATATATCTAATAATACAAATACTAATATTAATATTGTTTCTAATCCTAAAAATAATATTAAATATAATTTTACATTCTCTTTTACTGTTGATCATGTTGATAGTATACATACTGGTATTAATAATATTGTCAATCCTATCATATATAATGATATACTATCTATTCCCATTTGAATTGGATAATAACTATTATAGATTTCTACAAATTGAAAATAATTATTGTTTGTATTATATATTAATCATATTATTACATATAATATTATTAATATCATTGATGTTATTAACGCTATTAATTTTGATATTCTTATATTTGATGTTAATGCTATTATTATTGATCCTATTATTGGTAACATTATTAATGCTGTTATCATTCTTTTCTTTTTTTTTCCTTTCTTTTTCTTTGGTTACCCTCTTACCCTCGGATTGACGAGACTCGAACTCGTAATCTTCTAATCCCAAAATAGACGTCTTTCCTTTTGACCTCAATCCGTTCTTGTTGTTATCATTACTTTTTCTCCACCATTACTTATACATCATGTTTAATTCAATCACTACTTTAAGTAGTGATTTATAAGCTGACACTAAGAAGCACTTGCACTGGTAATGACTGATGGATAGATAGGGATTTGAACCCTAGGAGAAATTATCTTCTCTATGCATTTCAAGTGCATCACATTAAACCGGACTCTGTCATCTATCCTGGAGATAACGAGATTCGAACTCATATCTTACCGATTGCAAATCGATCACTTTACCAAGTTAAGTTATATCCCCTTATGACCTTTATATTATTATTGTTCTTAAGCATACTTTTAATGAATATACACCATTTTTTCCTTTTTTTTGTATTAATGTATTATCATTTAATGAATTTATATTATTTCTTGACATTTCTCCTATTTTAAATATTTTTTTCATACTTCTTCCTGCTCTTCTTTGTTTACTTATTTTCCCTTTTATTTGTATATATATTCCTTTTATATATGATCTTATGCTTTTATTTCATAAGCTTTTTTTTATTTTATTTCAATCATATGTATTATTTGTTTCTTCCATTCCTGATATTTTTATCATATTTTTTATATCTTTTCTTATTTTTTTAAAACTTTTATTCGCTAATCTTTTTATTATTCAATCTCCTATCATTTTACTATCTAATATTGGGCTTTTTACTTCTATTATTCTTATTTTTACTTCTTTTTCTATTATTCCTTTTATATATTCTTCTAATAATATTCTTTCTTCATTTTCTTTTCTTTCTATCTCTTTCTTATCTCCTCTACTTTTTATTCAATTCTTATCCTCTTTTAATACCATTGTTCCTTTTTTGTTTATATATTCATATAATCACACTAATATTTTATCTCATTTTTCTGTTATTGATGTTTTTTTCTTTTTTCTTATATTTATTTTCTTTCTTTTTTTTTGTTTTTTTATATTTTGTTTTCTTCTTTTTCTTCAATTTTGTTTTCTTCTTTTTTCCCTTAATTTCTTTAGTTTTTCTTCTATTCTTTCTATTTCTCCTTTTTCTTTTTTATATAATTCTAATTCTTCATCTATATTACTTCATTCTTTTATATTTTTTTCATATAATTTTATTCATTCTTCTTCCTCTATTTTTATTATTTCTTTATTTTTTCTATATAATTCTTTTACTTCTTCTACATCTTTCTTTAATAATATTATCTTTTTATATTCTTCATATAAATTTCTTACTTTTTCTTCCTCTATCTTTAATCTCTCTATTACTGTTTCTTGCAATTCTCCACCTGCTAAAAGCTGATCTAATGTTTCTTTTATTTCCTTCTCTGATAATATCCCTATATTTCCATATATTAATAATTTTATTTTATTATCTAATAATCCTTTTATATTCTCTATTAATAATAATATTCTTTCTCTTATTGTTTCTTCTTTCTTACATTTTAATAATACTATTTGTAATTCCTTTCCTGTATTCTCATAATATGGATTTGATATTCAATTTTCTTTCTTATATTTATGTAATAATATTTTATTTATTAATTTTTCTTTATTTAAATAGTCATTTATATCATTATAACTATATATATTTGTTGACCAAGTTTTATTTCTTTTTCATTTCTCACTTCTTGATAATCTCATTTTTTCTTTTTCTTTGTTTCTTCGTCATTCCTTCTTTTGAGAATATTGGGATTTGAACCCAAATCATGTAAATTAAAAATTTAAAACTTTACCATTTAAGCTATATTCTCCTTTTTTAGTTCTACCTACTGAGGGACTTGAACCCTCAAGCCATAGGCAAAGAAATTTAAGTTCTTCGAGTTTACCAATTTCTCCAAGTAGGTCTATTTTCCTTATCTAGACCTTTCTCTTTCTTTCACTTTTCCTCTTTTTTTCTTTCTTCTTATTCTACTTACCATTGGTGTGATACCTTATGAACTTTATAATGTTGAATTATGTTAAAACCGATATCATTGAATGGGCCTTCCAATGCCTATAGATAATTGGCTAATTCTCTTAATACGTTTAAATCCGGGTTAGATATTTGCACTCTTATTAATTCAAACATAGTTCCACTTATAATTCATAATCTCATTTTCTTTTTTCTTTTTCTCAGTTCCTTTCTCATTCCTTTTTCATACTGCCGAATTAATGACTCGAACATCTATTATTACGCTTTACCTTATTAAGCTAATTCGGCTAACTTTTCTTTAAGGAGCCCCACCTCGCCACCTAGGATTGCTGACAACCACATTTTCCTCAGCATCTCTTTATTTATATTTTATTTTTACTGTTGCATATACATATTCAACATTTCTAACCATTTATATAAAAAATATATTGCCATTATAAAATTTGTATAGGCTAATAATAATGCTACTACATAATAAATAAATGATAATTTTTTATTATATTCTTGTATTCTTTTAAAAATTTTTAATATTTTTGGATTATTTTTGAAAATATATTCTATCTTATCAAAATAATATAATAATATTAACCTAAATACAATAAAGTTTATCATTAGTATTCCAATAGATATACACACAATCGATAATGATATTAAAGCAATTGAGGGAACATCTGAAAATATATCTATATAACTTAAATTAAAGCCTGTGCTTTCTAGTACAGACCTTACAGTTTCCTCTCCCTTGGTGTTGCCACCTGCTTGATCTTTAATCACCACTGCTCTAAAGCCTAAATCTTCTAGCCTTTCGTGTGTGACATATTTATGTTGGAAACCATTTCTTATTGCAAATGTCCCTGCCAATAACCCTCTTGCTAATAAATTTGGTCCAAAAACATTACCAACAATCTCTTCTATAATGTCAATATTTAAATTGAACTCTATTAATGCTCTTATTGATAAATCCATTTCTTTTTCTTTTTCTCAGTTCCTTTCTCATTCCTTTTTCATACTGCCGAATTAATGACTCGAACATCTATTATTATGCTTACCTTATTAAGCTAATTCGGCTAACTTTTCTATAGGGAGCCCCACCTCGCCACCTAAGATTGCTGACAACCACATTTTCTTCAGCATCTCTTTATTTATATTTTATTTATTTGTTTTTCTACTCTTTTCTGTTGCTACATCTTCTTGTTTTCAACCGATGTTATTAAAAATATTAACCCCTGTTTTTTCGTCAAATTTATATAAAGCCCCTATTGCACCACCTCCTACTCCCAAGGCTGTGCCATAAAAACACATGACCTGTGGTGCCATATTTTTTATCTTTTATTAATCTTCTTATACCAAAGCCTCTCATTAATGAGATAAATCCGATATAAGAAAAATGAATTAATACAATAGTTAGGACTACGCAGGTTAAATTAAATTATGAACTCTAGGCCCCTAACTCTTCATTTAATCATGCTAAGTATTTTTCTAATGATACTCCTTCTACTACTATTGGCATAAACCCGTGCATTACACCACATAATTCACTACATTGTCCATAATATACTCCTTCTCTTTTTATTAAGAATGAAGATTGGTTTAATCTTCCTGGTATACAATCTATTTTTACTCCTAATGATGGTAATGCTAATGAGTGTATTACATCTGTACTTGTTACTATTACTCTTACATTTGTATCTACTGGTACTACTACTCTATTATCTACTTCTAATAATCTTAATGTACCTAATTCTAAATCTGCTGTTGGTACCATATATGAATCAAATTCTATATTGTCTGATTCATTTCCATAATCTGAGTATTCTGTACTTCAATATCATTGGTGACCTGTTACTTTTAATGTTATTGTTGGTTCTACTACTTCATCCATTAAATATAATAATTTAAATGATGGTATTGCTATTGCCATTAATATTAATGCTGGTGTTATTGTTCATATTAATTCTATTAATGTACCGTGGTTTAAATATTTATATGTAAATTTATTTGTATTTTCATTAAATTTTATTATTATTGATGTCATTACTCAACATATTAATACTAATATTACTAATAAATAATATAATATTTCATTATGTAAGTTTAATATCCCTTCTGCTATTGGTGAGGCACTATCCTGAAATCCTAATTGTCACGCTTCTGCTGCATCATTTGTTATTGTTGTTATTATTGTTTTTATCATTGCTTTTTTCTTTTCTCCCTTTTTCTTCTTTTTTTCACTATAATGATTCCTTATGGCTAGACTATTTACTTATACTTGGATAATTTAATGATATTGATCCTCTCAATCTATAGAATGATACTAATATCGCTAATCCTATTGCTGATTCTGCTCCTGCTAATACTATTATATATAATGAATATATATGAGCTAATATATCATCAAATTGTATTGAGAATACTAATATTAATATTGTTATTCCTAATAACATTATTTCTATACATATTAACATTAATATTAAATTTCTATTATTTATTACAAATCCTTCTATTCCTATTAAAAATATTAATAAGGCTAATTTCATATTTCTTTCTTTTTGTTTATACTATAACCAATCTTTTCTTTTATTTCTCTTTTTTGTTCTAATTTTTTTGTTTTTTATATTATTTTAGCTTTGTTTTGGTAAGTTGTTGAAACAGTGGAATGCTGGTGGATTTGATAAGTTTCATTCTAATGTTGTTGCATATTTTGTTTTTGGATCTGATAAGAAATATTCTTTTGTTCCATGATCTACTGCTTTTTCTTCATTTGTTAATAATTCAAATACTATATATAAGAATAATACTGTTGCTATTAAACTTATAAATGATCCAAATGATGCTATGTAGTTTCATCCTGAATATGCATCTGGGTAATCTGGTATTCTTCTTGGCATCAATTTTGTTATCATAGGGTATTTAAACCCTATTTCCCATCCTCCTGGATGGGTTCAGACTATGTCATCTATCAATCATTTGATAGTTGGGCGCTCGTGTCGGGATTATTGTTGAAGTTACTCACCCGTTAGTCGTTGAACTTGCTTATTACCTATTATGATATAATAGTACTTCGTAATAAGATTAGCTGCAAATTGTCTCTAAATATTATGCTTTTAAAGAGATCCTTGCAATTCACCCAATTTTCTTACAGAGTCGTAACTCTGTAGGGGCATTTTTAATACTTTAATGAAGTTTATTTGTTTTTTAAAACAAAGAATCATCACTTATAGTGATGAACTAAATATTTTTCCTTTAAAAGAAATACTATTTTTTATATATTTACTTAATGTGTCTTTCCCCATATTAAATTGTTTAGCACAATTTATTGTCGAATATTCCCCTATAAAACTCATATCTTCACTATTATATACATAAACTAATTTAGTTAATTTTGCTATAGTTGAAGCAGATTTTATCTTTCCATATAATGGGTTATTTACTCCCCTTTTGTCTTTAGTCTGCATTTCTAGAAACTCTCTAGATCATTACCATTGGTAATGATTAGCTATCAATGAAAGAATTTAATCCTACCGACACTATGTGTCGGTCTCTCCCATACATTGGATTTAGAAAACCTGATCTACTTAATCCAAACTCTGGTTTATGAATATACCCTTTTGTTGATCCTGCTTGCTTAGATAAATTTATTACTAAATCTGGATTATTATTAAATAATAAATCTAAATAATATTGTTCTCTAGAAAGTATATATTCTTTAGTTACCTCACCGGATGTTCCTAGATCTTCTAATATTGCTAAAGCAAAATTATATTTTCCATAATAATTCATATTATTATATATTGGATAATTTCTTTTTAAAATACTAGGAGTCCAATAACTAAATAATCTAGATGAACCATTCCAAGCACTTCCTACATATATTTTTCCTGTTATTAAATTAATCCATTGATATATTATAGATCTTTTTTTATTATCAAAACCTATTATATTCTTATCCTTATTAGGATTATATAATCTTACTGGCTCATTTAACCAGATCGGTTTTATATGTGGACCATATGGAATTTGGATTATATTTTTTTTATGTTTTAAAGAAAGACTTAAAGCTCCACTTATTATATGATTCTCTATATTTAATTCTATTGAGTAATATAAGATACTTGCTGCACATAGTGCTACCATTAAGTTTAAAGATAATTTCCCTTCATTAAAATACCTAGGATTTCCTTTACCCGCTAATCCTAAGAAGTGCATTGGGAAGAATGTTATATTTACCCCTATGAACATTGTTCAGAAGTGGATTTGTCCTAATAACTCGTTATATTGTTTTCCTGTTATTTTTCCTATTCAGTAATAGAATGCTGCAAATAATGCAAACACTGCTCCCATTGATAATACATAGTGGAAGTGTGCTACCACGTAGTATGTATCGTGTAATGCTATGTCTATTGATGCATTTGCTAACACTACTCCTGTTAATCCTCCTAATGTGAATAAGAATATGACTATTGTATAAAACCATATGCTATATGGCTTTTTTTTGGACTATTTTTTTCTATTATCTTTTTTCTTCTTTTCTGTGAGGATATTTATATCCTCACTGTTTTTAAGAAGCCCCTTCCCCGCTTCTTTCTGTCACTGACCTCCAGTTTCTTTCAGCGTCCTCCTGCTCCCATTATATGCAGTTTCTACTAATCTATCTAAATTTATTGGTAATATTGATAATATCTTAATTCACTATACCCCCTCATGAGAGTGAGCCGGGTTAATTACTTTTTTATTGACCCTTCTACTAATGTCTTTCTTACTAATGACAATCTTGGTATTCTTGGTAAAAATACTTTTGATACTAAAACTATTAATAATATTAACACTAAGTATAAAAAACTTACTTGGTTTACAAAATATATTGGTATTAATTGTGGCATTTCTTTTTTCTTTTTCTACTATTATTTTTTTTAAACGTTTTCTTTATCTAATTTCTTAGATCCTTTATTGTGAGGTAGGTATATAGATATACCTCACTTTTTCTCACTTTTCTTTGTTTTACTCCTTTACTCAATTTATTAACTTCTTAACTCATGTGAATAATTACTCAAGTGAGGTATCAACCACCACATAAAGTGGTGGTTGATTCCTCACGTCCAGTTGCTAATTTTCTTTTTCTTTTATTCTTACAAATTCTACTGATAATTGATTACATATTTAGTCTCTAAGGTTGGCTAACCTGCTAATTGTGAAGTCTCATTTTCTTTTTAGCATATTATGTAATTATTTGGGACTCATATTTTATCCCATTGCAAATAACATTGGTGTATTAAATCTTATACTTCCTCCATATATTGTTGCTAATCATGAGAATATTTTTATTCCTGTTGGTACTGCTATTATCATTGTAGCGGCTGTAAAATATGCTCTTGTCTTTTTCTTGGACTATTTTTTTTAGCTTACTATCTATAGACTGCTAATCAGATATCTAGTCTCTGAGGTTATTCTTTACTTCTTTTTCTTAACTCAATCAGCCTGCTTTGCAGGCTGACATATATTATTTTTATTTATTCTTTTTATTTTTTTTCATCCTTTTTCTGTTAAATGTTCTTTTCTATATATTATTCTATATACTTTTCTCCATTTAAAATAACTTACATACTTTAAAGAATTTAAACTATATTTATCAAAATAATCTATTATTTTTTTTACTCTTTTTCAAGTTGTTACTTTATATATATATCCTTCTTCATTATTTGATTCATTCTTTTTTATTTCTCCACCTATTGCTTTTTTTATTTCTTCTAAATATTCTTTTTCTTTTTGTTTTATTTCTCATTCTAATTTTATACTATCATTTTTTAGTGATAGCTGACCTTTTGTTTCTTCTATTAATATTTTAAAACTTCCATTTGTCTCTGCAAATCCTGCTAATCAATGATTATTTAATATATTACTTCTATTTGACGTAGTTAAATCTATTAATTTTCCATTTATTAATTCTAATACTCTTTTTAATCCTTCTAAATGTTTTAATTCATATATTACTACATTACTCTTTTTTATTACTTTCCCATATCCTATTCTTTTTTTTATATAATAAGCTAAAGATACATCTAATTCATGTAATCTTATTTCTATTTTCTCATCACTTATACTTCCATTTCCTTCTATTAATCCTGCTAAGTAATTTCCTAATTCTGTCTCTGAAATTGGTTTTTTATTTTCTATATGATCACTTATTTTTTCTATTTCATTATTTGAATAACCTGCTGATTTCTCTTTATATTGAATTGTACCTAATAACATCATTATGTTAAGTGGATCAATATTCTTACTATTTTCAGCATACAATCTGATTTTCTTTTTTATTGACACAAGTGTATCAACATCTAATCCTACTGAATACATATGGTGTGATCACACTATGAATCCTAATATTCCTATTGATGCTAATGCATAAACCATTCCTAAATAACCAAATATTCTTTTACCTGAGAATGTTGATATTACATGGCTTATTATTCCAAATCCTGGTATTATTAATATATAAACTTCTGGATGCTTTTATGGACCATCTCTTTATCTTATTCGTATTTTAACCATTTATCATAAAATATTTCCCAACTTTTCTTTAAAAGACTATCTTCTGGTGCTTTATTTGCTTTTAAATTTTTTAATTCATAATATTTTGGTACTAAATGTAATCTATTTTTTTTTCCTGATCTTGAAGGATTTTTCTTAAAATATTCTATTAATTCTAATATTTCTTCTTTCTTTGTTATATACCATTTAAATGATTCATATTTCCCTCTATCTATATATATATAACCTCCATAAAGTTTCACTAATGGTTCTAATATTTGAGTGGTTTTTTGAGATGCTGATATTGATAATTGACTATTAGTTTTATTTATTGTTATAGTACCATCTGCATCAAAAAATCCCGCTAACCAACCATTATCATAAGTTAATTCTGATGGGAATATTAATTTTATATTATAATGATTACATATTTTATTTAATTGAATTATTCTATGCGGATTCCTTATTAAACCATTTACATCCTGGATTAATGCTAATAATCCTGATTTATGATGTAATCTATATCTTAATGCTTTTACATTAGATCTTAATTTTATAGATCCTCCATATTTATTTTTTACTATTTTTAGACAATGTTCATCTCTTATATCCATAGTTATTTCTAAACTTGCATAACCTTTTTTTGATAATAAGAAACTACCATCTCCATCTATTAATCCTCCTAATCATTCATTAAATTTTTTATTTGAATTAGATAACAAACATATGGCCTCTGAAGTTCCTACTTGCGTGCTATGCGCTTTGGTTACTTGCGGATTGTTTAATTCTCTCGACTTTTTTACATTAGAGGTGTAATTCTTTCATAAGACCTTGCTATGTAATAATGGATTTATACAACTTACTACTAATGTATTCGATAGATTATATATCACTTCCCCGCTTATAGTTTGTTGCATATAATTATTTTCATAATTAAAGGGCCATCCTTGACCAAAAAATCAGAAGATATGCTGGTATAATACCGGGTCTCCTCCCCCAGCTGGTTCGTAGAATGAACTGTTAAAGTTTCTATCTGTTAATAACATTGTTATTCCCTTTCTTATGTTGATCTACTGGACAATGTCCCATGACTACTAAGGTCTCATAAATTTTCTTTATGGTAGATACTCTATCTTTCACAAGATAGTTCGGACTATATCTTATTAATCTAAGTTGTAAAATTTATTTAAATGATCCCAAATAAATACTGTCCTTCTATCATTCATTTCTAATTTTATTGATTTTATTCTCTCTATTCCATTTTGTTGCTTATGTTCTCCTAATTTAAATATTTCTAATACTTTTTGTCAATCCTTATAATCTAAATACTTACTTCCATATAAAGGATATTTTTCTAAATATGTTTCTAATATTATATTTCCTTTTAAATTAGTTGTTCTTAATCTATATTCAGGATTTAGTCTATTTAATCTTATTTCTTTTACTTTTGTCTCTAACATTTCTGCTATCTCTTCTAAAAAACTAAGATTACTATTTCCATTATGATCTTTTTGTCTTTGACTTAACTCTAATCTACACTCCATCTTAGGATATTTTCCTGATGTTGTTGTTCTTACTGTAAAATGACCATCTGCTTCTATAAATCCTGATAATCATGCATTATCTATTAATGGACTTTTATCTATAGGTTCTTTTATTATATTTAATTCTTTAAATTTTTGATTTAACCAATCTATTAAATTATATAATGCATTTATTTTGGGTGTTCTCATCTTACCATTTATTAATTTTACTATTAATTTTCACCCATCATAGTTATTTATTGTTAATACATAAGCATTTACTCCTTTTTTTCTTGCTAGAGAACCATGACCTAACTCTTTTTGTATTATTAAAGCCAATGGTAAATCTTTTAAATTAAATACTATTTGTATTGAAGGATAATTTATTCTTCCTTTAGCTGATCTTTCTGTTTTTGGTACTATTATTGTTCCATCTCCTTCTATTAATCCTGCTAAATAATAAGCCAATTTTTCTTTATTCTTTTGTGGATTCATTAATAATATATTACTACAGATTAATTCTGGCGTATAGTCTCTGAAGATCCCCAATAAGTTCAAACCTAAAGGGTTTCCTGCTGATTGTGTCATCTCTGACGGTTCCCAGCAATTGGCCACATTTAAAGCGGGCAGAATTATTTGTTTACCCGCTAATACTGGTAATGATAATAATAATAATATTGCTGTTATAAACACTGCTCATACGAATAATGGTAATTTATGTCAGCTCATACCCGGTGCTCTCATATTTATTATTGTTGTTATAAAGTTTATTGCTCCTAACATTGAAGATATACCTGCTAAGTGTAAGCTAAATATTGCTAAATCAACAGATCCTCCTGAGTGAGCTTGTATTGAAGATAATGGTGGATACACTGTTCATCCTGTCATTTCTTTTTCTTAGATTAGTAAAAATTCTTTAAATGTTCTCAATTAAATTCTGTTCTTAAAGTATTCATACTTTTTTTTAAGTTTATTAATCTATTAGTCCCTTCTTTTGTTCTATGCTCTCTAGCTTTATTTATTTCATGAATTTCCCTTCAAACCAAATAATCTAGATATTTTGAGCTATATAACGAATATTTATCTAAATAATTTATTAGTTTTTCACAAGATTCTCTTTTATCTGTTCTTACTTCATAAGCATTTTCATTATAATTTATTTTTATTCTATTTATTTTTACTACTTTTGATACATTAAGATACTCTTTTATTGTTTCCATTATTGGTAAATAAGAATTTTCTAATGTTTCATTTTTTCTATGATATTCCATTCTTTGAGATATTCTCATATAATATTTTATTCTATTTGCTATCCCTTCTGAATTTCTATTAAAACCACAATAAAAATTTCCATCTGCTTCTATAAATCCTGATAATCATGCATTACTTCCTAAATTACTTGTATCTAATCCTAATTTTAATAAACTTTCATTTTTATTCTTTCTATTATTTAACCAATCTATTAATCTATATAGTGCTTCTATTTTCGGTGTCCTCATTTTTCCATTTATTAATACTACTATTTTTTCTAATGTTGTTACATCTTGTATTAACATGTTTAAATAATCCTTATCCTTAGGATATTCTAAAGTACCACCTTTTAATATTTCTACTATTTTTTTTGCTAAAGGTCCATCTTTTTTTACAAAAGTTATTTTTACTACTGGATATAATAACTTACCTTTTTCATTTCTAGTCGTTTCTGGTACTATTATTGAACCATCTCCTTCTATTAGACCTGCTAAATAATAACCTAATTTATTTTCCTTTATTGATACTAATTTATTCTTTACTCCTATCTCTATTGGACTATAACTTCTCTTTTTTTAGAGTATCACTTTTAGTCTCTGAAATTTGCCCCCTGAACGGTAAGCTAATTTGCTAATTGTCTATTGTTTCATATCATAGATTTTTACTTTCTTTAGTACTATGATCTTTAAGAGTTTTCAGCATATAGTGATATATTCTTCTTACGGGCACAGGTTTATTTATCCTATTTCTTACCCGCTCCACTTTCTACAAATGAAGATAATAATAATAATATTAATGATGGTGGTAATAATCAGAATGATATATTATTTAATCTTGGGAATGCCATATCCGCAGCTCCTATCATTACTGGTACAAAGAAGTTACCAAAACCACCTATTAATGCAGGCATTGTCATGAAGAATATCATTACAAAAGCGTGTGCTGTTACTACTACATTATATAATTGATGGTCTTCTTGTAAATATTGTACTCCTGGACCTCCTAATTCTAATCTTATTATTATTGATAATACTGTTCCTATTAATCCTGCTAATACTGCAAATATTAAGTATAATACTCCTATATCTCTAGCATTTGTTGAATATAACCATCTTAAATACATTTTTTTTTCTTTTCTCCTTTTTCTCATCTTCTTTTTTCTCACTTTTCTTTCCTACCCTCTATTTATATTTTTATTTCATTGATTGAAGTATTACTATTTATTGTTTCTTTTTTTATTTCTTTCTTTATTTATATTTCTCTAAAAGTTATTATTTTTCTTTTTTTTTATATCCTCTATATATATATATATATATATATCTATTTTGTTTTATGTTATCAATAACAATAATTATTTTTATTTTAGGTTTGGGTTTTTTAGGTAATAATTTTCATATACATAGAATTTCCATGATCTTTTTTTTCTTTGCTGCTCTTTTAAATCTTCATGTTTCTTTCTATTCTATTCTTTCTTCTGGTATTGCTCTTTACAATGGATTATTTGTAGTTTCTCCTTTCTTATTATATGTTGAAACTTTTATTTTCCTTATTGCTGGATTTAGTATGGTTATTCTTTCATCTAATGTTATTAAAGAATACTCTATTCTTATTCTTTTAACTTCTTTTGGTATGACTACTTTAATTAGCAGTAATGATCTTGTTAGTATTTTATTAGGTATCGAATTACAAACTTTAGCTTTATATATTATTGCTAGTTTATATAGAGATTCTGAATCATCTACTTCTGCCGGATTAAAATACTATTTATTAGGTGCTTTATCTTCATGTTTTATTGCTTTAGGAAGTAGTATTATATATGGTATGATCGGTATTACTAACCTTGAAGAGATTTTCATTTTTATTAATATCTCTAACTCTCTTAATTTATTCTTCCCTATACTTTTAATCTCTGTTGGATTATTATTTAAAATCGGAGCTGCTCCTTTCCATAACTGATTAGCTGATGTTATTGATGGTGTTCCTACTATAATCTCTACTTGATTAGCTGCTGTTTCTAAAATCTCTATTTTTGTTTTACTTTTTGCCTTATACAATAATTTCTTTATTTTCTTAAATGATCAAATTTTCTTATTCAGTATTATTTTATCTTTTATTGTTGGTTCTTTTGTTGGTATTGTTCAATATAGAGTTAAAAGATTATTAGCTTATAGTAGTATTGCTCATGCTGGTTTCCTTTTATTAGGTTTAATACTTAATAATTCTATTGGTTTCTCTGCTTTCTTATTTTATCTTGTTCAATACTCTATTACTGTTTTAAATATCTTCATTATTTTCATTGCTTATGGTCAAATCCTTGAGAGTTCTAATATCTATTCTCCTATTGAAACTCTTTCTCAATTAAAAGGAAAACATATCATTAATCCTCTTTTAGCTTTCAGCCTTGCTATTTGTTTATTCTCTTCTGCTGGTATCCCTCCTTTTATTGGTTTCTTTGCTAAATTTAATATCTTCTTCTCTGCTCTTGATTCTGGTTATTTCTTCATTACTCTTGTTTCTGTTCTTACTAGTGTTATTAGTGCTTACTTCTATATTAAAATTATTAAAGTCTTATATTTCCACTCTATTCCTTTCTCTAACAAACAGGCTATCTCTTCTGATTTAGCTTTTAGTATCTCTTTACTTACATTTATTATTGTTTTCTTCTTCTTCTTCCCATCTGATATTTTAGATACTCTTAATATTATTTCTATCTTATAGCTCTTTTCCATTACTATAGGTAATGTTATTGCGGATATGATGAAATTGGTAAACATGTCATATTTAGGATATGATGACTTTTAGTCTTGCAAGTTCAATTCTTGCTATCCGCATATAGAAAGTATTTACTTAGTTAATTAAGATATTAAATCATCATCAACATATGAAGCATATTTGTCTTTAAATCTGTACTCTGTTACAGATATTGGTAACTATAATATTTCCTATGATATGAAGAGTACTTATTGAATGGAGAAGTATTTTAGTTAATTAGATAGTCTCAAACATAAAGATGTCTTAACTCATAATACACACATCACGAAGAGATATTAGCTTTAAATGTTGTTCTGGTACTTACAGGGAAAATAGGATTCGAACCTATACGCTCAATTTTGAAGACTGATATTCTACCGTTAAATTATTTCCCTTTTTTCTTCTATTCATTCTGAGTTACACGTGAGGGCTTTAGACCTCACTATTTATTATGATCCATAGGCTGATGGCCTACTTTTCACTTTCTCTCTTCTTTTCTTTTACTCTTTTCTTTAACCTGAGGTCTCAACTCTTTAGATCATTTTATCTTACCACCACATAAAGTGGTGGTTGATTAGCTACCGACACTATGTATCGGTCTACATTACGTGCAAGATTATTTAAGATCCTCAATAATATACTGCTATAAATAAGAATAATCATACTACATCAACAAAGTGTCAATATAATATTGCTGATTGGAATCCTTCATGGTGTGTATCTGTTAATTCGTAATTTACTACTCTATTAAATGCTACTGCTAAGAATATTGTTCCTACTAATACGTGTATTCCGTGGAACCCTGTTGAGAAAAAGAATGTTGAACCAAATACTCCATCACTAAATGTAAATGGTGCATTGTAATATTCTATTCCTTGGAACATTAAGAATAATACTGCTAATACTAATGTAAAGAATAAGCTTATTATTACTAATTTTCTATCTCCTGTTATTAATCCATGGTGAGCTGTTGTCACAGTAGCCCCTGATGATAATAATATTATTGTATTTAATAATGGTAATTCTCATATATTTAATGGTTCTATTCCTAATGGTGGTCACATTACTCCTAATTCTACTGATGGTGCTAAGCTAGAATGGAAATATGCTCAGAATATTGAAAAGAAGAAGAATACTTCTGATATTATAAATAATATAAATCCTATATTTATACCTCTTCTTACTTTTTTTGTATGATATCCTTGATATCCTGCTTCTCTTATACAGTCTCTTCATCATAATGTCATAGTCATTACTGTTACTAATAATCCTATTACTAATACTAAACTTCCTAAACCATTAAAATATATTACTCCTCCTATTGTTGTTAATCCTAAACCTATTGATGTTGTTAATGGTCATGGTGATGGTTCTACTAAATGAAATGGATGTGCTTGTAAATTTTGTTTCATTTTTCTTTTTTTTCTTTTCTTTATCTTCTCATTCTCTCTTTTTCTTCTTTTCTTCAACAGTACTTTTTATATCAGTACTACAATTGTTGTACTGGT